TTATGTAAAAACAGAAAGTCAAAATCAAAATAAAAAGGATTAATTAATTTGAATGAAACTTGACTTCTGAGTTCTTATCAAAGATTGAATAAAAAAGGGACAATTTGGCGTCTTAAATGAAATGAGCGGACTAGAATCGACAGTATTCTATCAGCTCTGATACTATAGTATAGTAAGAAAGAAATATATATTTCTTTCTTACCATATCTATTATTGTTAGTGTAGTGTATAAAGTTGTACTTTATAATAAAGACAGGGACTTCGTGTCGATCAATCTACAATATTATTTATTATCTTGATATTTATCAAGATAATAGATGGAATTTACATATAACCAATTCTCTTTTTTGATACATCTTTTTTTCGATCAATATTAAAAAACTCTCTTGTCTTACTTTCTAGTTCTAATTTATAGATTTATTATTTGCAATCTGAGTCTCGTGATCTATCGAAAGAATCAACAAAGGAAAAAGCATTAGCGGCATCTATTAAAGAAAAGAGCCGTAATACTTTTTCTAGCATTCCGAGAAAAAATGGATTGATCCATTGACAGGAGTTCTATAGGCACTTCTTCGGATTTTAAAAGATAATAAGTATAATAAAAAAACCTCACAAATTTTTAATGCTTGAAACCCTGATAAAGTCGAAATTCCATTTCGAAAATAATAAAAGAATCGGTAAGTGCGCAATATGTGACTCCCAAGGCAAGATCTTATTATGCATATTCTCTCGTTATACAACTACTATACCTAATTTTTTCTCATATAAATCGTGTATACACTTAAAAAATTACTTTTTTAGCAGGAAAAAGTAAAAGTAAAGAGGGAAACAAAAAAGGGGGTCGGGCCTTCTTTAGTATCCCTCTAAAACTAAAATTATGGGAAGAGCCCGTTCATTGAAATATAAAATTTAGGAAGAATTTGGTTGGAATAAAATTACAATAATACGTATCCCTTTGCTTTCGAGATACAAATATGGGAATCCTTGAAATATCTCTGAAAGAATTTTATTCATAGAATACATTACTCCACTAGAATCCAATGTAAGGTAAGTCCTAAATGAAAATATTTTTTAAAAAATTCAAAACATGTTGCAGAACGATCTATAAAACAATTGATATGGTTTGATTCCTCAATCAATTCGTAGTACCTCTAGAGTCCACTTCTTCCCCATACTACGAGTGAAAGGGAAAAAGTAAAGACTACCATTAAAGCAGCCCAAGCGAGACTTACTATATCCATGTGAATTATGTCCCCTATCTCTATGAAGGAATTATTCCATTATTGCTCATTAATAATAGTCGAATCAACGGCGCAGAGTCAAAAAGGGGCTCTGACCGAACACTGTTGATGAACTAATCTCAATAACTTCTACTAAATTCCTATACGACTTTTAATTGGAAAAGACTAAACACAAGTAAAATAGGCAATGGCACCTTAAGGGAATGTTACGAATGGAACATATAGGAATAATAAGGCCTGTTCTTTTTGCCCGTTTTTATCTCTATATCTCTATAGAAGTTAATTATATTTTCCATTCAGTCTAATATTGAATGTGAACGCTCATAAATTCTCGTGAGTCTGTATAGATATACAGTAAGTACTCTTATTATTAAGTATATTTAAGTATATAAGGGCTCTTCCGGTCTTTACACAACTTAACTGCTAATTTAATTAGATTTCGTATCTGTCTATCCAACGGAATTCAAGACTCAGGCAGTATACACTACATTAGTAGTAGAATAGAGGGGGATCTGGAAGTCGTGATAGCCCTTCCACCATTAGAATCTTTTTAATCCTAGATGCAAAGATTTACTACAATATTTTATAAAACCCCCAGACCGAATGCACAATCCGTTTCTGCTGCCGGGGAAAAATAAGGTGAGTTATATATCAACAGAACATAATAAGAGATTTCGAGTCTTTTATTGATCAGGCGACACCCGGATTTGAACTGGGGAAAAAGGATTTGCAGTCCCCCGCCTTACCACTCGGCCATATCGCCAAAATAATACAAAAAATAGATGTAAATTTTCCTACTTAAGGGTGGATTACTGAACCTCTTTTTTTGTACTTGTATCTTGAAGCCTTTTTTTATTAATTCTTTTCCGAAAAGAAGGGCCCTTTGCTCTTTTTGATTTAATTTTATCTACTTCTTCGATTGATTGTATAGTATCTCAAAACACACAAACACAATGCCTAAAAACTTCCCTTCACTTTTATATTGAAAAGTAAAATGTGGATTTTTAGTCACAAAAAACAAGTTGATGGCAAATTTGAACCATTAACTATTGACTCCTGGCTGCAAATTCGTGAATGAGTCTTGGATTTTAATATCAAATTTTGTTTTCCTAATGACACAAGAAACTAAAAAATGATACATAACTAATCAGTGTTTATTCAGTATTTTTATTTTCAATTTCTCCATTTCGATTATAACAATATATATGGGTATATGTAAACCCCATAACATAAATTGTTACATCGATATCTAATTGGTT